ATCCGAGCGCCTTCTTTGCCGACCTTCTTCCGTACCTAATACCAAAGCAGTAGTATTGGCAGGGTCGTGAGGGGGTTCTGGCGGGCCGAACCCTTCATTCATTGGCCCCCTCCATGAGGGATAGAACTGGGACACCGCCTTTGAAAGGTCCTCCATGAATAAATGAAAGAGCCCAGACGAGGCTTTTGCCCAAAAAAAGAAGATAGCTAGTTCAGCGAAAAGAAAGAAAATGAATTGCAACCTCTTTGGAAGTTTTCGCACTGGGGTAATCTTTCGAAAGAGAAGAAAGCGAGCCCATGGGCTGAACGCATAATAACAAAAACTTCGGATAACAGAAAGACTTCTACTTTCTAATAGAGTTGTTAGTTTTGCTGCTCGGGGATAAAATTCCATAATTTAATTAACTATTATATATTATATACTATTAATTCATTTTTCAATTTTAAATAAGATAATTGGGAGAATGCCACCGTGGAGTGAGAGGGGAAGGAAGAAAAAACAGGTTGAATCACAGTTACATGGGTTGAGCTTTCAGTAAGCCCTTCTTTCTCGACTCATTAGACGGGGAACATTCATGCATCCGCCCGTGCCACCAAGCTTCGGGTCAACTAGGGCGTCGTTCACACGATGCGCCCACAGCGATTAGCGACGGTAGGTTCCCTGAGGTAACAGATCGCAACTGGTTTTTCCACCACAAGTCAATCCGGCACGTTGTATTGCTGTGATGGTCCATTGGATGATTCTGCCGTCTGTCTTACTGGGCAAGGCTAGGTTAGCGACTCCTTGTAACATGTCGTCCCGCGTGAGTCTTCCAATTAACAAGATCCGCATTCGGCATCTCTAGGGTTCGAACTCCGGGAACACAGAGGTTACAGGACTAAGCCACTACTCAGACAAGATTGAAAGATCAGCGGTTTCGAACATCACCTATGATAATTCAAAACAGCATTTCTCTAATTAAATGACTTGAATCGAATGACTTGAAAGATAGGTTCTCTTCTCTATATCTGGCAATGGTCAGCATTCTCCAAGAGGCGAAAGAAAAATCCCAAGTCAGATCAAAATATGGGTGATCAAAAGATCATGATCCGGAAAGACGAGATGCTTACTTAAAGAACCGCGGTTTTCGCCCTGGGATTTCCCCAATCTTCTACCGAGAGGCCGCTGGAGTAAACTCTGTCTCATCCTCATCCCCCTGGTAAAGGCGATCTACGCTCTCCCCTCCGCCGCAGATTGCTGTCACCTCTTTTTTTGAAGCACGGGTCCTCTAACAAGGCATGGGACGGACCCATAGATTCATTGTCTGCTGTGCCAATTCCATTGCCTGCACCTGCATGCGCGCTTCCCCAAAAGGATAGGAGGCACACATCGTAACAATTCACTGCAATAGCTGCCTTTGGCTCTCTCTTTCTATTCTTATCTTCTCATCGAATCTGTCCATTCACTATCAATCTACTCAACAAAGTCATGATCACATTCCTTCCAACAACATCTACAATTCTTCCCTGGGACAACCACAAAAAAGTCCACAGTGACGTTTTCCTTCCATAACCTAAAAAATCCACTTCTGCAGAAATGTGCCTAACTGATAGATATCTCCCCATGCCAATGAAGCATTAGGAGTGGCCTCAGCCTCCTATAAAGAGGAATTTTCTAAAGATATACTAGCTACCCATCTTTTACATAATTTTTTTATATTATCCGTCTTGGCTGTTCTATCATATCTTATTCTCCGATCTTAAAGAACAACGTACCTAGAAGCGTAAACGCCGATATTCCTCTTTACCCCTTGCGGGGATATGGGGGTTCAGTCCGCTAAGTCCAGTTAGTCCAGTCAACCTACCAGCTTAATTGCCGATATTTCTATACTATAATCAATAACAACCGATTATCCGACCCGGGGCAGGGCTCTTTCATAAGATTGATTGGCCTTTTCATTCAAGCAGGAATGAGAGCCGATTCGATATTGCCCTGAAAGGCAACTAGTCTTTAGGTTAGGGAATGGCAAATTGCTCTTTTTTCGAACGAAATCCAATAGTCAATCCCTCAACCACGGACAGAGACTAGGCTGCACCTTCTTCCTTCCGCTTATAGATTGACAGTCTCAGTCTTAGTCACCAAGTCGAGCAGGAAAGACGAACATCCGGTCATGGATCGGTAACAAAGCTAGTCTTTTCATCGCATTGGATTCCTAGTAAACGTCACCAATCCTACTCTACTACTCAAGGAAAGCTGGAGGAACAAGGGCAGATGAACAGCTTTCACAAACCTGTGCTGTGCCAAAACAAAGGACTGAAGCCGGATCGAGCTGCATTTAGGCAAATCGGTTAGCAAATCAATCAGGTGGGAAGCTCCAGCACGAAAGCATATAGGTGGGATTCACTTCTTATTAGTGTCATTCATTCTCGGAAAGAGGCAAGATAGCCTTCGAAAAGACGAAAAGAAAGTTATGAAGCCCGATTAACATTCTTGATCTTGGAGTGTAACTCCGGGTTGACATTTCTAATCAACTAGTGGTTGGTGCCAGTCACTCACATTTCAACTCTATCTATCCATCTATCCAGGCCAGGGGAAAGTACTAAAGTAAAGGATGCCAGAAATCGTCTTAAATCTATCTGGAATCACTCACTCACTCACGAGCTCACGCACGAGGGGTTCTTTTGAAAGCACCCTTTCTTTCTTAAAGCTTCAGCTACTCTTTTCGCCTTAAAGGTAAAGGAAAGCCAAAGCTGACATTACAGCTTGTCGCTCTTCGAGCGGAGGGCAGGATCTAACTTCCTAGTCTCGATTGTAGTAAGGGTTAAGCTAAAAGGGGCTTTCAAGGCTCTCGTCCCATCTACCTCGGTACTCCAACTGGGTCCTCAAATGCCTGGTTCTGGACTCCATCCTTTTCGTATGAACTGCCCAAACAACGCTCAGGATGACAGACACACTTCGGACGGAGTTTGGTACGAGATCTATTGGTTCAGATTTAGAGCTACTAAAAGGTAAACGTTTTCCCCGATCCCAGATCAAGAACAAAGTCCTAAACAAAGTCTTTCTCCTCACCGACAAAGCAGAGTGCTAATCCCGATCAAAACAAGCAAGTCTGATTCAAGCCTCGAATATGCTATATATATATAAGATTAAGTGTGGATCTATTCCAATAGTTTCTGGTAAGCCTGATAGAGCACAGTTGGTAATAAGGCGAAGCCGTGCCTGAAAGTGAGTTCCTTGTTTTTCTGTTCTTTCTTCCCTATGTGCCCCTTGCGTATAAAGATAACCCTCTCCACGCTTAAGTAGCTAAGACGTTGTTGCGGGGGAAAGCATCAGGAGAAGTGGGAGATGGTCTGTTTAACTGAATGACCCGTCTGTCTACCTGTAGCTTCATCCTGTAAGGGAGTCTTCGACTTCGAGTACACCTACACCTGGGTAGTTCATATCCTATTTCTATCTATTGAAAGAAAGAGTGGTACTTTCATCCATGACCGGGTGGGTATGGTATCTCTTCCCGAGCATCTTCATCCTTCAAGCTTGGAATACAGGGCAAACCAATCTATCATACAGATCTGGCTAAACCAGGTATCCATTGAAATCAAATCCTTGCTGTATTGCCCTTTTTTTGCAAGGTCAAGAGCACCAAAACCAAGGGCATGGGGAGGATGATACTGAGTCTTCCGTCGCCTCTACCAATATGGTAAAAATTGATGAAAAAGATTCTGCAAGATCGAATGTAGAGGCAATGGAAACTTGATGAAAAGTCTTCTCGATTATCATGTTTGCTTTTGCGAAGACCGATTCTCGAGCTTCCGATGTTCCTAAAGGTGATGTGGTACTTTAGATAAGGATACCCTAGAAAATATGAGTAACAAGAATCCTGGCGAAGACAAGGTCTAAGTGTTTTGGGGTGATAGAGTTGAGGTTGAAAATGAAGCTACTGATGTAAACCAGAGCTCTGGTGATTCAGATTCGGCATTTAGAAAGCAGATAGAGGAATTCAAGGCTGCCAATAGGGCCATGAAACAAGAAATTGAAAGATAGAAAGAATACAAAACAAAGAGGATTTGGAAGATTACAAAATCAGATGGTAGTCAGAGAGAAGACTACCAGTACCAGTATGTCAAGCAAGAGATTGTGAAATTTTATGAAACTTTTTTAGGAAAGGACATGGCTTTGGCTCCTCTCCGTCTATTCTTTTTTTTTTTTACATATGTATAAGGCTTGTCGAGCTGATCGAGCTATCGAATTTCTGCAGCACACCTTCAAAGGAGGTTGATCAAAAGAATTTCCTTTCTGCTTTAGCTGTCCCGGCTTTAGCTAGTTCAGGTGGTTTCGGTAAGCTTGTAAGTTTAGCTAGTTAGGGAGGCGACTGGAAGGAGAAATGCCTCTTCCCTTTTTGTTGGTAAGGGGCCTTTTCTTAGTAGGGGGTTCAAGTGCCTAGTATAAGAAATTTCTCTTTCGTGTTGGCGGGATCAACTTCCATTTTCGATACCGAGAAAGCAAGCCGAGCAGAGAAGGTAGCTAGTTCAGTACCGGGCACGGTAGTAGCGGCTAAAGGATTGATGGAATTAACCTAGAATCGACTCTTTCAGGCACCGAAGTCAAATCACTTTGCGGGAGGCTGATCAGAGAGTTCGTTCCTCTAAGCCGGGGTGGAGGGCCCTTACGTAATAGGCGTAGAAAAAGGTTTCTTGTTCGGGTTAGATACAAAGGGGAAAAGAAGTCCTGTTTCGAGTGGAAGGCGGTAGCTCTTGCTCTTTCTCAGGTAGGCTTTGGTGGACTTTGAAGTCTTTATCTCGTGCTGTTGCGTAAGCAAGTCCAGCCTTTCAATGGTTAGGGCTAGTGAAAGCGGTTTAGAGAGAATTCTTTACTGTTGACTTCTAGGATAACGGGACTGCTAGGACGAAGACTTCTAAGAGCTACACTCGTTAGGGAATAGGACTCTTGTCATCTCACTTTTCCTCTTTCTTTGGCACTCATCTTTTCTCGTACAAAAGCTGTCTCCAACTGTAGTATCAAATTCTCTATCTGATTTTGGTTTGCTTAGTCATATCAATCAGTCATGCGGTTGGTCTTTCCGCTCATCCATATCTAAGACCAACCCCTTCCCATGAAGAACCGCAGGTCAATCCCAGCCTCGTGGAGTCGCTACAGCCGAAACCAGTTACTACCACTCAAAGTCTATTTTTTTTATCCTCTTCTGCTTCTGCAGATTTTGTTTGATGATTCCACAGTGTCCTTCCCAGTAGGTTGACTTAACATGCACTCAGATAGGGATGGCCATTCCCAGTATCATTACTAGTCCAATCATTCTCCCTCCGATCATAATTCGCTGACAGATGATAATGATATATATTATGTATACACAGACGTAAGGCCGAAGTTTACTTTTTCTACTACTAGTCATTCCAGCGGACGGTCTCATCAAGGGTGGTTCCTACAACATTAAAAGAGCTAAAAGAAGACATGAATGAAGATTGAATAGCTCCGTTGCGCCATACTGATGCTAAGTGTCTCCTGGTATTTCCTGGATGCCCTACCAGTACCAGGTAAGTGTAGGTGGTGCGTAGCATAATAAACACTTTCTTCCCAAACATCAACAAAACAAAGTCATAGTCAAATAGAGTTTCGGTTGGCAATTAGGGATTTGGTTGAAAGCGAGTCGCACTCTTCCCAGTAGGGATGCCAAGCCACTGGGCCGCCTTTTCAATGTTCATTAGGAAAACGAAAACCTAATCCCGAACGAACGACCTCTTTTCTTTCTGACGGTCTGCTTCTATGAGCATCGAGTTTCTGATAAGAAAAGGAACTTATCAGTCAAGGCGATCGAGGGAACCGCCTACCTGCCTTTTTCGATTTCTTTTTTGATTGCAGGTCCGAAAGTCGGGACAGCGGAGAACAAAACCAAGGTGTCAAAACAAGACCTACTTATTGATTAGATTGGACATCTTTCTCCATAGAGATAAAGAATCAAAGGACTTTTATCTATTCATTTAGTTTTTGAACTTAAAAAAGATGAAACAGAGTAAGGATCCACAGATCTTCTTTTTACGAAATTCTTTTATTCTTAAAACTACCTTATTTTAAGTTGAATAATCAGTACTATGAATAAGAGAATGATTGTTTCACCTATGCTGAGACTGTATGCTTCAAACATGCCAGTCTTTCGATTGGAATAGGAATCTTTTTCTCTTTTTCTCGGTCGAGCACTACTTTCTTTTGTGTTTCAGAAAGCTCTTTTTCGATTCAATCTGTAGTGGGACATAAGCGCTTTGATGTTAGGAATCAACTCACATTCTTCGATCAGTTCGGTTTGTCTGCAAGACTTAATCAAAGTAGTTCGTCCCCCTTCTCAAGTTCCGGATGGCAGCTCTTTCACTTGGTCTTCCCTATTCTAAGACATCAAGACCGGCTTTGGCATCGACTTAAGCTTCAACTTAGGCACTTTCTTTAGCTTTCACTTCGACTTAGGTTTCGACTTCAGCCTCGGCATCGTTCTCTCTTTCTTATTCTTCATCCGAATCCTATTTCTTTTCTTCCTCCTTGGAGCTCCCGAACCGGATGGTTTAGTTGTTCGTTCTTGGGGTTTGCCTATATGCATTTTTTTTCTTTCTTCTCTAACGGTGGAGCATAGTGAAAATAGAGCCGTTTAAGCCACGAAGTGCCCTCTCTTAAGGTCTTTGCCTATCGGGCTAGATAAACTTACCTTTCTCTGCCCTAGGCATGTTCCATTAAAGTAGGTTTAGGGAAGGTAAGCCATGTCAGGACGAGACATCACCATTCCTGGATTCGGGCAATGGGACAGGTTCACCCAAGAAGGGAAAAAGGAAAGGAATGTAATATATTTCATATAGAAGAGTAGTACAAAAGAAAAGGGCACTGGTTCACGCATTACGGGTTGGTTGATTCCTATTACCTCTATAAATAGAAAGAAATGGAAGGGGGCACTTCACCGAATGGAGCGATAGGGACGTTCAGTAAACAATCCCTTAGAAAAAGTCCTCGGAGATACCCAACTGGGAGCGGAGAAGGCAGAGGCGGAGACGGAGCCGGTTTGGAAGCGTCAACACAAGAAAAAGATAAGCCAAAAACGTGAAGTAGAGGGATCCCATTCTCTTTATCTATGAGGTCTACCAGGCTGAACCTTTACACCGACCGATATGAGAAAGCAAAGTGCAGTCAAGGTCCTTCTGTACTGACTTCAATAAAGAAGAAAGGGTAGCTTCAAGTCGCCGTACCAATAGCGAGAGCGGCCGAAGAAAGAGTGCCCATGACTATGGCCGGAAATCCAACTATTCCTTTTCAGTTCAGGCCGGTTCGTTCAAGGCCATTAGTTCAATCGCTTCTTGCCCTACTACGGTTTCATTCATGTCAACGGAATCAGAAAAGCTGTTAGAGAAGGCAGGGGCTAATCTTCCCTTTTAGGCCGGGTTCAGGTAAAGAATGGTCTCCGAGGGAAAGGAAAGCACAATAGCACTAGCGGGAAGGGACATGACAGCTGAGAGGGAGAGCAAACAGCACAGCCGCATCGAGGTCAGCAGCATCAAATCAAAGGGACTCGCCCCATTCTTGAGTTCGAAACGGATCTCATGGAGTAGCAAGATGAGCTGTTAGGCACGAAAGCAAGAAAGAGTCCAATCCCGGATGTTCAGCCCGGTCAAAGGCAATGAATGGGGGAAGCGCAGCTGTCAACCGCTCGACCGGAGCATAGGGATAGGGGGGAAAGCTCTGAATGAAAAGATGCGCCGGCTGTATCCGTTAGGCAATCACTTTCCTTTGTTCAAGAAAGCTTACTATTGATCAAGCTTCCTGTGCCAGTTGAGATCTCAAAGTCTCTTTCTCCATGAGGTCTAAAAGACACATTCATTATTGATTAACCTTTTCATAAGGGGTTCCCTCATTCACTGATTGGCGATAAGAGCTCGAAGCCTGAAAGCAAGCACGAAGCAAACAAAGGAAAATAGAAAATCGGCTGAGGATTTTTCTTGACTGAAGAAGAAAATAAACACAATATATAGGACTTCCATTCCAGACTGAAACTTTCCTTTGGAAAAGAAAGGCTGTCGTCGGGGCATACTATCTAAGGTACTCCCCCTGTTCAGTCCGGCTGAGGGGAAGAAATGGTATACGGAAGAAAGAAAGCTGGCGCAACAGCAACAAGAGTTTCGCTTTCAAAGTGGATTCTTTATGCCCTCGGGGTCGGGGAAGAAGCTGCTCCAGATCAAACCAAGAAGGAAGTTCCGCAGTCATCATATAACCTCCTTGGTCATCTCAGCAAGCTACCAGCTAAGATCTCTATTTTGGAGTTGTTGAAGACTTATCCCAAGCATCAGGAGATGTGAGAGACCTCGCTTGAAGAAGCTTATTGTGTGTGAAAATCACGTCGCGTAATCGAGGTGGCTAAGGGTTTAAAGAGACCTCCTTAGTTAGGAAAAGGAATAGAACTCCGAAGCTTTGGTAGCGTTGGAAGCTTTGGGAACTGGACCTCCTCATCGAAAAGATGATCTGCCTACTTCCCATCGTGAATAGAGTTCCGCATCGGGAAGCCTACTCCTCGGGCTGTTCGGTACTTTATATGCTTGCCGCGGATAAAGACTACTTTCCTATTCGCTTGCCTGCGCGCCTCTACTCATGCGGGACCCCCGGAGAGAATGGAAGTGCCGCCGCCTCATGTGGCTTACCGGCTTGCCTCGAGAATGGACTAGTTGAAGTGAGGCTTCGCTAGCATCGGGATTGACGAGCTTGCCTGGCATTCAGGTATTTAATCAGTCTTGCGTTATTAGCATTGACTCTTGCGAAGAAAGAACCTAAGGAACGGAATCAACTTACTTTCCTCACTCCAAAAAATGGACAGACTCACCAACCTGTCCAAAGGCCGATCGCTTCGCTTGTCCCATACCGAAAGTTTTTACCTACCTAACTGAGGCTGAGGCTTTCCTGGGACTTTCCTTCTTACCTTCTTACTTTCGTACCCACTACGCCCCTTATTCAGTTGAATCCTTTCTATAAGTGATTCTTCGCTGTCTTGATGGCTGCTAGATTCCTAAACAGGAGGGGATAGAGACTTGACTGCCACCGGAAGTCACTTCACTACCTAAAGAGATGGTATCGGTAAAAGAGCCACTAAGGAAGAGCTATAAGGGAGAGCCTATTTGGTAGGCATGGAACTCACTCGCTCTACTAGGCCCCCTAGGCTTTGAAGTTAAGAGTTATTCCTTCAAGTTATTCTAACAGTTGAAAGAATGGCACAGTCTGATAACTGTTCTGTTATAGAAGGAAGAGTCGTAAGGTTTACGAAGTCCTTCACCCCAGAACTAATAATGGAATGGTAATCCAACTGATTGACGACTATACCAAGAATAATTGGCTGCTTAAGACCGGAATTTATCTAATAACAGGATTCACGCCATAATTATATATTCAATAGAATAGAACAGCATATATATTTGGTGAAGCAAAGAGCTTCGGTCAAAAGCAGATACCACACACTCAATCCAATGAGCAAGCACATAAGCAAGACGAATCTCTTTCTCTTTCCATATTCCATTACGAAATCAGGGCTAAAGCAACAACATATAGAGAGATGCACAGATTCTTTCTGTCTATTATAGGATCACCCCTTCGAAAGCACTAGCAGTTCGGTTTGAATAAGAAAGTGTTAAGTGAGTCTTCATGGAACAGAAGATTGAATAGAAACATATTTCTTATTACAGTACAAACCACCAACGCAATGCCTAATTGAATAAGAGAGGAAGAGGTTTCGCAGCAGAGACAAGAGAAGCAGACGATGTTAGAATGGCTTGTGCAAGTGAATCAGATGTGGGACTTTTATATCGAGAGATGGGGTATTAAGGAATTGATAGACCAATGGGGGAATACCCGGGGGAATTCATAAGAATCGAATCCGCTCTTAGGACAAAGTTCGGAATCGTAGAAGGAAGACAAGCCCCTGCCTGGCACACGAGAAGGAATTGGTGCTAGCAACCTGGCAACTATATAAATAGGTTACATTTATCCTTCTTCCTTTGCTGTAAGGGAAAACTCACTATAATTCTGATTGTATTTGCAATTCTCATTTCGTGCAGCTCCCAAAGGTCTCCAAGCAAAGTGTATTTTTGAATCTCGCCCGCTCGCTCCTGACCGCGGGGCAGTAGACAAGGTAAGCGATATCCGGCTGATCCCGTAATAAAATAATAAGTAGCGTAGCCTTTTGCCGTACAAGCAAGGACCTACTCGTGTTGGTGCGATTTTCTTTCGATTCTCTTTGTTTCCGCGCCCGTAGTTAGGCGGTCAAGTTGGGTTTTCCAATCCCACCGGTCTCAATCTCTTCTGAGTGGAGTAGCGGATGAGCGCCCCGTCTTACTAAGAAAGAAGTAGAAAGGGGCTGCACCAAGGAGCCAAGTGCCGTCTACTATAGTAAGAGTTCACGGTCCAACCACGTCCGTGTGAGGAAGCTACTTTGCTTCGATGCGAAGAATAGCCAAGTAAAGTAGCCATATTCACAAGGAAAGAAATCCATAGGACCTGACTCAGAGCAGTACTTCCATTAGCAAGAAAGCCGAGGATGAGACCATTGATTCGCTTGACCCTTTGGGTGAAGTCTAAGACCTTAGACCGGAGGTATGCCATATAGTTAGTAGAAGGTCTAGATCTTCTTTTCTATCGGATTGCTTACTGGCTTACTGAAAAGATAAGGCAAATCGCCAAGCTTGTTTACAGAAAAATGAGAAAAGTTAGACGATTTCCGGAATGAGATCTCTTCCATATAAAAGGAGAAGACTAGGTTAAGCTTGCTTTTTTGGGGTTGGGTCAAAGAGGAAAGATGGAAGGACTGAGAAACTAGATCTTAGCCTATCAGCATTCCTCTCTTTCTCGTTAGAGTGAAGGTGAGTGGAAAGAGTTGGATGATTCCTAGCCCTTTTAAGGGAAACCTCTTTTTTCTTTTCATTTCTATTAATGTGGTTGGTGTCCTCCTGTAATAAGGGTAAGGTTAAATAGGATAAAGTCCAGCGGTCCCAGTGTAAACATTCTACGTTTGAAAGCTATCCATATGGGTCAAGAAGAGCTAAAACAGGCAAGGGCTAATATGAGAATGAGAAAACAAGGAAAAGTAATTCAATAATTGAAAGATAGGCCCATGGAGTTGCAGTTGGAGAGCCTTGCCTTAGACCTTTTTCTTAGCTTAGGAGTGATCCTTCCTTTCAAGCCTGTCAATAGTTCTAGCGAATAGAAGAGTTATGCCACCAATTAGTTTCAAGCGAGCGAAGGTCAAGACCAAGACATTGGGGATTCTGAATCTGACCGCACTTCCCTCAGGTCGAACGGCTATCGATCCTGGCCCGATGAGAAAAGGGTTGAACTCATGCTTGCCTTAACCTAATCTACTTTGATCCCGGATTCAATTCCATTAATGCATTCATTCCCTTCATGTAAAGGAAGAGTTCAACATAAGTTCTCTCTCTGACACTGGCTGTTCTTTCTACCTAAACTTGCTTTTTGGCTTCTTTCATCAAAGATAGGTGTGAGTTAAAGACTTTTTTTTTTCTCGCTAAACCCCTCTCTGATCTTCTCTACTGTTTTGGCTGCTTTATTTCATATGGGTGTAAGGTTTCTAATGTTCTAACTCAGAAATAAAGTATAGTCGTTCTCTCTTCCTGACCCTTCGGCCAAGCCGCTTTGTCTGTTCATTGGATTGATGTCTGATAGCTTTTCCCTCTCCCCAACCGCTGTCATGTCCCGCTACGCTAGTTCTACTGTGCTGTGCTTTCCTTCCTTGGCCTAAGAAAGAAGGCTAGTCACTTCCCTTATTCAAAATCTGTGGATAGCACAAGTTCCCCGGAGTTTTCCAACGGGCCTTTAAATTATCCTCTGTCCAATCTACATCGTGGAGTCTAAGCTCCTTACGAGTTAAGTCAAATATAGCGCTTTGTGATCTAGGATATTACCATCTGATGTTGCTCCCTGGCCTCAGCTGGCGGCTCGACCACGACCGGCTCATGCTGATCTATCACCGTACTTGGGCCCCTACTTGCTATTAGTAACATCGGGCTCCTCATTTATGAAACGAAAAAGTACTGATACGCATACATTACATCGCTTGGAATCTAGCAGCTCCCTAGCCGGGAGCCCTCTTGCGCTTGGGCTTAAACTCAAGCTCCGGTAAGTAACTTTATCACAAAAAATCATCTATTTCACATTATCGTCCAGATCACAGAAAGTAGCAATCCTTCTCTGTCTAGGCTCTTTGGCTGATGGGACCTACACTAGTTATAAGGAGGCTTCAAGATACTGATAAATCAAAGCGAGTGCTTGCTGACTGACTGATCTTTATGATCATCGCTTACGCTGATCTTTCATTTCCGTAGTGCCTATAACGTAACCCCCTCTCTTTCATCTCCTTCAGCTTCGGCTAAAGAAAGTTGCCTATGATTTGTTCAACTGATAGCCTGATTAGTCTATTTTTGAATAGATTAGTCAAAGTCTGAGCTTAGAATAAATATAGGCTGATGCTGCCCAAGCAGGGGTGGTAAACTCTATCTATATAAGTACATTCCATCTCCATCGGTCAGGTTTTCGGCCGAGGAAAGATATATCGCGCAAGTCCCGAAAGCTTAATAGAAAATCAATCCACCAAGGATCCATGCCCTGGCTCATGTAGAAAGTCCGGGCTTTAGGAGAAGAAGAAAACGTTTCAATGGGTTTTTTCGATCTTTTCTACTTAGGATTGTGCTCATTACGCGCACCCGTACCTATTATCATCCCAACGTAGGCAGAGATTCCATGCATTTGGATTGGAACTAAGTTCGCAGATAAGCGAAGCGCTTAGTGGTTGAAGTAGAGGAGAGCTAGAATGAGTCAATTTTCCTAGGGAAAGCACACAAGCAGGAAGGAAGAATCGAAAAGGCACTTTATCTCTTAGGAATGAGCTTGAAGGCCTACAAAAAGAGTGCCTAGCCAGAGAGTGGAAATGATCCCGCGAAGCCGGTCAGGCCTTATCTAGCTTTAGGAAGAAAAAGGCGTCCCTACGAAAGCATCCATTTCATGAGTTGAACTGGCTCTGCTCCTTGCTGGAGGAAAAATGAACGATATTATGTATGTTATTCGAAGCCTTTTAGAAGTCCGAGCTTTCCTTTCAATTCGTGTAGCGAGGTCCTCTTCTTGCTTTTGTGCCCTAGCATTCTACTGGATAGCTCCTAGCCTTCCTTTATCCTCCTTGCGCTATGAATTGGCTTTCTTGTTGTTAATGGGCAGACAAACTTATGACCCAGACGTGGGTGGGCTTTTTCTAAGGATAAAGTATGACCTTAATCCACTTTCTCGGGTATCTAGCTTACGGAAGACAAGGTCTTGACGTTCTATAGATGAACTAGCATAACAGACATGCTTGAATTTAGAAAGGCAAGACAACTCTGAATCACTCGTTGAATACAAAGCAACTTTAGCCCTATCCTGACTCCTGACGGGAAGGGAACTTATGAAGAAGACTGCCCTGTGCTCTTCCTGTAATCTGACCTTACTATAGCTTTCTTAAAGCTTTTGGCTTATCCAACTTATTTGTATTCGTATCTGGTAATTCTCTTTCTAGTGGATCAAGATATTCGAGGCTAATCCACTCTTCCTTGAAACTTGGAAATCGCCCTTTATTAAACTTTTTTTAACTTATAAATGAGTTGCTTCTCGACTCGCTTTCCTATCTTTTAAAGCTCACACTCCTTTCCTATCTTTTAAAGAGCTGCCATTGGAATTTATCTTTCCTTGGATGCTATAAGAAAGGGCTGGCTTTTAGCTCGGTTGATTAATGAAGTGAAGAAAAGAAGGCTCTTGTCTCAATGGAATCTGAAGGGCTTGTTCTCTTTGCCGGATGGAGCTTTTAAGCCACTTTTTGGAAAGTCGGCCTACTTCGAATAAGCAATCACAAAGAATGGTAAGCGCTACGAACCTTTGCCCTTCGATTCCGAAAGGCTATCGGTTCAGAAACGTTCCTCTTTGACACAAGAATGCTACTTACCAAGGCGACGAAGGAGAGTCCAGCGTCTGATTCTCTCTATCTATCCCATACCTGTCCATCAATCCGATTAGGGGATATATTCCTCTATCAAAGAGCGTATTCTCTAACAACCCGAAAGGCGATTTCCCCTACTATCTAAAACTCCAGACGCGAGAAGAGTGCTGATTCCCCGCAACAAGCACCGTAGCAGTACAGGAACCTTCGACTTGTGGTTCCGCTCTTACTCTTGCAAAAGTTGGAGAATCCACTGCTAGGGGAATATTCTACCAAGTCAGGCTATTTGCTGGCGAGTGGGTCTACATATCAATCAACGGATCATGACAATTGGAAGTATATTTTTGGCAGCTCAAAATGCCACAGAAATGCAGGATGTTCTTATGGTTGGTCAAATTTCTGACTAATGAACGAACTGAGGTATAAACGTGGTATGGCTCCAAATCCCCTATGTACACGATGTGGTTTGAATGTGTGAAAGCTAAGCAAGTGTGGGATAGCCTTCAGACACTCCTTCCTTATGCTACTCTCCAACTGAATCTGATTGCCCAGTTCGTAGAGAACGGCCTACTCTCACCTCGACCGAGAAAGAGATCTAAGGCTTCTTTGAAGAAAGTAAAGCAGGAATAGATGGCCTGCTCCTATCTCTAAATAATCTCTAAATTTTGCTATCTAAAGGAGTGCTTTCATTCCCTGCCACCCGCTTCAAGTAAAGTAAGAAGTCCCACTGCTTTTATTCCTCTAAGCGTTTATTCCGCTAGTCTGCCCCTTAGTGAAAGCAGAACAAACACTCATATCATATTGTTTTACCGAAGTCTGCTTTGCTCTATCTGAGTCTAGTGCCATTCCGAGACATGTTGTTCAAATGGGGGTGGTATGTAGCTGGGGAAAGCGAAGTGCCCCGCGGATGGAAGAGAGAGCCACCCGAAGACTTAAATGAATAGAGCAGCTTGTTAATCAAATCGGCCGTTTAATTCGAAGTTCTCTCTTGTTTTGACTAGTATTTTAAAGAAAGAAGTGTTTTGGCCTTCGGTTGTTAATTTTTCTACATTTTTTTTTAGAGTTTCCATTGTATATTCCGATCCTTTGTTTAATATTCCATTGGCGACCAACTCATTTCTTTGCTCAGCCCAGAATGGATTGGGATCCAATTGAGCCATGCGATCGATGAGATCTTGTTTTAATAAAATGATTGCATCGACGGTGTCTGTGTCTCGTGCTCGGTTGGGGGTCAAAACCGCCAATCTTTCTTTTATTTTCTCATGTTGATACTGTGACCAATCAATAGGAACCCCCTGCGGTTGTTGAACCGGTCCCTCCCAACAATGTTTTCCTCCTCTAAGGAGGGAAGCGAGGGTACAGAAGGGACGGATGGGATAGGGGTCAAAGCCTCCGGAACCGGCGGGAAGGAGCCCGAGGGGGATGGAGCGGGTAAGGCATTAGAGGGGCCGGCATTTTCCTCTTTATCTGATGATAAGTTGAGGTACTGTCGACAACTACCCGAGTCAGCTTCAGAATTATCTGTTGAATAGGATCCGGCATCACCCCTGTGCGGCCCTTGGTTAACTGTCTCGTTTCCTCCCGTCATATTCATTATCGTTTCGTCAAAGATCCCGAAAGCGGCTAGAATCAAAACCAAAAGGAGCCCTCCTTCACAGCCTAAGCCCCTACTCAACAGGACTCGACTCCCAAGAGAGCGCCCCATTTTCGAAAGTAGGGACTGAAATAAATCCATTGAGCCGAGTTTCAGACAAAGAAGATAGAAAAGACTGGACACTGTTGCTACAAAGAGGAAAGGCATCGATTTCTTAAAAATAAGAGTACCATGTTTGCCCAATAAGAAGACTTTCTTCCTAAATCTTCGTAGTACCCGGTAATACTTGATCATCCGAGAGTGTTCAAAAACTCTCTGCCATTTTTATTTTAGAGGCACTAATCGTAGTAGAGCTGAGAATAGGGTGGAACGATTTCTCATAGTAATAATTTATTATACCGGCTGTACCGATTATATGTCGGATAGGCGCCCGCCCCCAAGCCAGTGTCCATCTTCATGAAATGACATTGGTAGACGGGTTGGGACCAGCCTTCTATCCCGGTGAGCAATGTTCCTTAGGCGGGGGCAGGATTCGAACCTGCAATCTTCAGGTCATGAGCCTGATGAGTTCACCATTACTCTACCCCGCTTCTTCCCCTTGCTTCTGCAATGAATGCAGAGCCGCTCGACTTGGAGCTTCGTCTGGGACATTTTTAAGTAAAGACTGACTACAATTAAATCACTGCACACTGTCTATATATCTGTTTCCATCTAATCAAAGACAGTTCAATTCGATCTTAGCCGATCTAAGGTTGCTTAACCGATCTAAGGCTCTCCGGCTCCGTTTCGGTGCACTATTGGAGAGCTCACTGGGCCCGCCGCTTTCTCAATCGAAAACGGAAACTGTCAAGATTAGCCTACTGAACGATTCTATCTATCACTTACGTCATTTCTTGTCTGAAGTCAATCTTCATCCTTACAGTTGACCGAGTCGAAACCTACTGCTCAAGTCTGACGAACCCATCCACGAATAGCTAGAAAACATTTTTTTATTTTATTTTTTTAATTTCATTTAATTTATAATATATAATAAAATTTTAATTAATTTTACGAAAATTTCTGCTTCGCTGCTTTTCTACTTGGCTGTACGACATGAGTTTTAGTATACCAAATAAAGGTCAAACCCCACTGAAGCACTGGAAAAATGTTGAACGATTTCTAGCGCTTTTCAAAAACCATTTGCTTGCAATGCCTTGAGTGGACAAGGTAAGACAGTACGCTCACTAGATCCATCATACTATTACTAAAGTACACTGAACACCAACCCAATCTCGAAAAAAAAAAAGTAGACGCAACAAAATAAGTAGAATCAAGGTGAAACTGGGCTAGCCTTCATCCTAGCTACCCTCTCTCTTATTATACGATACCACTGGGAATTGGATGCTTCCTCAACAGCAGCTTCTTCGAGAACAGCCAATGAGTGCACAAGAGCTGATAGGCCAAGAGTTGATTCAATTGCAGCGCTTACTGTAACAAGAACACCGGTTACGAGAAGAGATGCAGCGGCAAAGGAAGCAGGGGAAGTAGAGGTTGAATTGCATGTGAAAAGCATGATTAGGCTTAGGCATTAGGGAAAGGAAGAAGAAAGATCAGATGCAAGACCAGGTTTCACGAATGAATGCCCTGCTGTCGGAATAAAGGCTGCAGGCTAAGCTAAGGATTCGGCAGGCGAGACAGATGAGGAGGCATAGAAGGAGCAATTCCATTATGTGCTAAAGGCTGCGGAATAAGAGCTCTTAGTCCTTTCGGCGTAGAGAGAGAATGAATCCTCTTGTTGCATCGAATGCCATGGTTGGCTCTTGGGGAGGGAAGGAAAGGCTTATAGCCAGAAGGAAAGCATATGACATATAGAAAGAAAAAAAAAAGAAGAGAATGCAAGCTCTTTGAAAGGGAGCAAGTGGTTCGCTCAAGCAAAGCAATGGAGTTTGCGATACTTCAAAGCGTTCCGGTAGTGCTTCTAGCAAGGAAATAGTAAGGTAAGATAAGACCCTCTAACCAGAATTCGATTACACACGAGCTGCCAAGGAGGACTTTAGAGCCAGCCCCCTCAGAATGAAAGCTACATCTTCACCGCATCATCTCCAACAGCTGCCCTCGAACCCTTGCCCAGATCAAAAATGGGAGATTCGGTTCAGTCACATCGGTCACATCTTTTGGTTCGATGCTTTGAATCCTTGCTATCGTCCCGGTCTCCTAACGGAAATCTCGGACAAGGAAAGCACTCGGTCCGTTCCTGTAATGTATGTCCCTCAGCCTAGTCGATCACACCCGTAGGACACGGTTAGTCAATCACCGGCCTTTGGCAAAAGAAATGCAATGCTCCTCAAAGCCTAGCTTAATCCTTTCTTTATAAAGCAGCTATAACTACGGAAAGCAGCAGCAGCAACTCCTTAATACGGCCAGAGCCTCGCTAATCAAGCTAAGTAACAAAATGAACCAAAAAAACGTATACTTCACGGCACGGCGCACAAGTCGAGAGCCATCACTCCTCAATAAGCCCTTTTTCGAGAGGAATAGGGACAGAGAGCTGGGAAGGAGGCTCGGGACCGGGGGAAGGTAAAGAAAGAAGGAATAATGAATTGAGTAGCCCCACCCCTAACCCCTAAAGCAACGCACTAGAAAGCGAAGAAGGAAAGGCCGGAAAGAATAACTTTAAGCTCTACGGGTGGGACCCTCAAACCCAAAGGACACTTCCCCACAACTGCATTCCACATCAGTTGTTGGCTAGTAAGAAACAGAATATCTTGATGAGGGCTAACCCGGAACCATTGACTAGTAAGAATCGGGATCTCTTGTTTCTTCGGATGAGACTTCTCCTTCGACGGATGAAAGAGCTCATTCTCTAGTTGGGGATTCCCCAGTGTCTGCTAATGCGAATTCAGCTTATTCTTATATTTATGCCCTTTCATTCCCATAAGCGCCCAAGGACCATTCAAGCTGAAAAGAAAGTAAATTCAATCCTCTCCACCTACTTTGGAACAAATTCAAGCTTTTCCGTCCATTTCCGTTCATAAGCATCAAAAAAAGATGTACTTTATTCAGCTAGCAAGAAGGGCCAGGATGACAAAGAAAGGACTCTGTTCGACTCAGGCCCCCTACCTTTTATCTGAGCCGGAGATAAACCGAAGCAAGGTTGGCAACAATAAAGGTAAAGACTATTTACTCCTTCCTTACTTGCCCGATTGGAGCTAATATACCTGGAGATTCGGTGTCGATGAGGACAGGCGAGACAGATATTTAATTAAGAGAGAACTAAGCCTCATCTCATCTGATTCAGATAAGGAAAGAACGGACTGACTATTAGTCACAGCCGGGGCGTTTTCGAGTTGATTCTACACCTATTTCTGGCTATTTTCTGCCAAAAATCGAGTTCACGAACATGTATCTTTATACCGATTAACCAATTTCTAAATGCTGGAGTAGATCCTAAAGAGATCCCACTTCCTCATTCATTTCTTTTTACTCGGAATCTTTTGTCTCAACTTTATCCCAGTTTTGCCAAGGGAGCTACCTCATTTTTTACCTTGAATTTATGGAAGAATTTTTGACTTTTCGTGGAGGATTAGATCCAGTAACTGGTGGTCTATGGCTGACCGATATTGCACACCATCATTTAGCTATTGCAATTCTTTTCCTGATAGCGGGTCACATGTATAGGACCAACTGGGGTATTGGTCATGGTATAAAAGATATTTTAGAGGCCCATAAAGGTCCATTTACAGGCCAGGGCCATAAAGGCCTATATGAGATCCTAACCGTCATGGTATGCTCAATTCTCTCTTAACCCTAAATTATTAGGCTCTTTAACCATTCACCTTATATATTCCATTCCCCTTTATCCATATCTAACTAGCTACTGACTATGGTACACAACTGTCATTGTTCACACATCACATGTGGATTGGTGGATTTCTCATAGTTGGTGCTGCTGCGCATGCAGCCATTTTTATGGTAAGAGACTATGATCCAACTACTCGATACAACGATCTAAATCTAATAGATCGTGTTCTTAGGCAATGAACTATGGCTGTCATCTCCTTCTCTTGCACTCTGTATCCTCGCTCTGTATCATTGAGTTTGCGGCTTTCGAAGGCGATGGGATGTCCCTCCTGCATAAGCACACCTCCTATGGAAAGGTCGGAAGCATCTGTGTAGACTTCGAGCACCTTTTCGAAGTCTGGCAAGACTAGAACAGGCTCCTGTGTCACAGCTGCCTTCAACTCCTCTAAAGCATTCTGGCACCTCTTGGTCCACTCCCACGACTTGTTATTCTTTAAGAGTTCCGCTGCTTTTGCAGAAAATCCCTTGATGAACCGCCGATAGTCATTCACCAAACCAAGGAATGACCGTCACTCAGATACCTTGGTAGGAGGCTCCCACTCTCTGATGGCCTGAACTTTCTTCTCGTCCATCCTGATCGTACCATTCTTGATCACATGGCCAAGGTTAGCTAAGCTGCCTTCGCAAAGGAGCACTTCTCCTTCTTGATGTAGAGCACCTGAAGACTGTGTTCCAGGCGGGAGAACGTATTCTTCGCTATCTCAAAGGTACTTTGGGTCATGGTCTGCTTCTTAAACCTTTTACTTATCCTTAACTCATTGCCTATGCAGATGCTGATTGGGCTGGATGTCCCGATAGTCGGCCTTCCACTACAGGTTATGCTGTCTTCTTTGGTGGCAATCATATATCATGGAGTGCTAAGAAGCAGAGTTTCGAGGTCCAGTGCTGAATCTTAATACCGTTCCGTAGCCTTTGCAGTGGCGGAGACAATTTTGATTCGTCAATTACTTCGGGATCTTCATATTTCCCTATTTTCCCCTGGAGCTCTTTATTGTGAGAATGTTAGTGCGACGTACCTTGCTGTTAACCCGGGTTTTCATGCTCGCACTAAGCATATAGAAATGGATTTCCATTTTGTTCGTGAGAGGGTGTCGCGTGGTGAAGTTCGGGTAAGCTACATTTCCTTCCTTTCTTTCTCTTTCTCTGTCATCTCTTGTGCTTCTACCGCAATGTTTTGTGGTTCACAACAGTCTGTTTGCTAGGTTTTGGATGAGGGCGAAGGATAGGGTATCTAACCCGAAAGCCCGGGCTGCACTTTGTATTAACTGAGGATGTATTTCATCAAGTCCACTTGTCCTCTTTTCCTCTTTCAGTCTCTTTGTGAGAGCTATTTTCCCGTTGCCGACTCGGCGAATCGAAGACTAGTAACTTAACTACTTACTCTTCGATTAACAAACTCGGGAAAGTGACATCAGATGAGTTGTTTCCCACCGGGAGGGTCAAAGACTTCTTTGAGTAGAGTTTACTACTCCATTGGATAAAAGAGTGATTGAAGTACGTTCACTGGAACTGGAGTGTAGCACACTCACCTGATGTACACTTATAAAACTTCTTCAAAGCTCCCTTTTATGAAACTTCCTAGAAGTAAAAACTCGAGAATAAAGAGCTTTCTCGATTTGGTCTTATGTGGAAGTGTTATGATATGGTAGCTGAAAAGGGTGTTACTTGGAACCCTCTGTGCTTACAAGAACATCTCCCAGGATATCTGAGAATGTTACTAGGTAGAATCTCCGGTAATTCTTTCTTGGTTGAGCCTTCTGGTCTAACTGGCTTGTAAAGGAACCATCGAAAAAAAGAGATTTTTGAATCCGAATTTTCAATCTCAGGTGAGTAGACTCTGAATAATTTCCAAATCATGTCTTTTTTTTTTTCTAAAAATAAAACCATCTCCTGAGATCTTTTTCAATAACATTCATCTCGATAAATAGGAAGGGCAGTTTTAAGTCAAGAAGGGTAGGAGAGAATAGGCCATATACTAAGCAAAAAATTGACCGACTGCAAGTCGAGATATTCACCATTAGAGAAGACCTGTCTTGCTTTGGTTTGGGCTACTCAATGCCTCAGACACTACTACCTATTGTCATTGTCTTATCTGGTACTGCTTCTTGCGCGCATGGACCCGCTCAAGTATCTCTTCGAAAAGCCGGTTGTTTCAGACCTAATTTCTAGGTAGCAAATCTTGTTGTCAGAGTTCGATATCATTTATGTCAGCTAGAAATCGATGTTAGGACAAGTGCTGATCACCTTGGACGTAACCCTTTTCCATGTTACGAGCCGCCCATGATGGATTTTTTTCCGGGTGAAAAAGTCTTTTACACTGACATTGAGTATAGAGAATTGTATCTTTTTTGGACCATGTACTTTGATGGAGCTTTTAATTCGAAAGGAGAATGGCATTGGGATCGTGTTGATGTCACCAGAAGGGGTGGTTATCCCGAAGGCATATCAGCTGGGCTTTCCTACGACCAAGAACATCACTGAGTATGAAGCATTCATTGCCGGACTTCGAGCTGCCGTTGAGGGATAGAACTCTCCCAATTTTTTAGGTGATACATCCGAACAAGAAGAATAGAATATAAGCAGACTAAGAAAGTGATTCGGATCTCACACTTTCCACCAGCCTAGTAAGAGGCTGACTAAAAGAACATAGGTAAAATATGGTGGTTGAAGCATAGAGCACATTTCCTGTTTCAGATATACTTTTTGTTGATGGTCACGCTTGAAAACGACTAAGCAATAGCCCGGATTTCCTTTCCATAGAACGAGTAAGAGAAAGGCTCTGACAAGACCTGCTGACATAGCTTCGTTTTCTTGACGGCGCGGATAGGCCAATTTTGTTGGTTCAGTTGAAAGCATAGACCAAGGTGAGACTATCACCACTACACTGTCAATGAAAGAATTCAGCTCCTCTTGGCTTCGAATTCGAACGGGACAAGGCCCACTTTTCATTCAAATTCCCCATAGCTAGAACTAACTGTTGGACGAAGGTCAGGTTTAGCGTACCGAAGGAAAAGATTAAGAACCTTCTTTCCACTATGTGGTTAAGGAACTACGGATCACTTAGTCTACATTCCCGCTTGATTTTTAGAATGACGTAACCTACGAAAGCTCTCTTTCGATGGCATAGTTTAGATCTTATGGTAATCTCAAGGTAGAAAAGCACCCGTATGGCCCATTCTCTTGTTTGCATATCCAAGAGGTGCTCTCTTATCCCTTGATGCTGAAAACAGAGGAAAAATTTCAGCCTAGTGCAGATCTCCTTCCACAGTCAAAGATTGCAACAAATCATTTCCGAATCTTGTATCGATATCGATGGGAACATATGGGACTGATGCGCGACCTGTAGACCGAAAATCCGAAGATCTCTCGATCTCGATGTACTCGATTTCAGTGGCTTTTTAGAAAGTCTAACTCCCCTTTTCATAGAATTCTTGCTCCAGCACTCAATGGTGATGATTAGCGTAGCGCATTGATAAACTGACTCCTTCTTGCTTCGCGAAAGCCAACAGCCCTGGTGGAGTGATATTTTACTCTGGACAAGAGATTGAATAAGCAGATTCTAAGTCCGACTTCCTATTTTCCATAAGAGGAGCAGACATTGAAAGGAGTAGGAGAATTACTGCCTAGCTCACTCAGAACCTGAAGATCACATTCTTTTTCTCTTGTACCCGACCTGTTTGCTAACTCAGATGCATTCACTTGAACCAAGATGGTACCCCCCTACCCACAACATCCACTGTACACAACCCCCATACTGGGCTTTCGCACCTAACCTAACTGACCAAAGAAGCCTTTTTTTCTTTCATTTTTATGATATCAAAAATAGGGAACTACTCAATGGGATTTCCTTTATCTTTGAGTCGAAATTACTTTGTCTACTGCATGAGTCACAGTTGCTTTGGAACTCCCTCCTCCACTTGTTAGTGTTAGTCTGGCTTTCGAACAGCCGGCTAAGGGTTAGGGCTAGCTATAGCTGTACCAAGGGAGGAAAACGGTCTATTCGCTTTGGTCTGTTGAGGAAAAATATTACCAGCCCGATGTCGAAGGTTCTTATTATCTCGACCCTGCGTACTGGGCCCCTTTAGTCGTCTATTTCGGATACAGAATTGGTGATTCTAGACATTTCATTTTTTTCTTCTCTGGTGCGGACCCATTGCCTGTGTTTTGCGGTTTAATCTTCTTCAACATCTATTATTTGGTCTAAGAAGCCCGTGCTAAACCCATTTCTCTTGATTCTTTATTACTTACTTCTTAGTCACGTAGACTATCCTGCCCCAACCTCGAATCTCTTTCAGTCGGCGACCACTACTCTGACCTCTCCCACTTGGCGCTTCGGCCCATCCTCTGGCTGCAACCATATTGTAGGATTGGTGCTACGGTTCTTGGTGCAACTATGGATTTCCCTATTCGGATCAAGGTCATGGCAACCATAAGTTAGACCATTGGGCCCCACTATTAAGTACAAGCCAAGGACGCATTCCCTTATCGATGTCAACCGTACACCGAAGCAAGGAAGGCTGTTCGGTAGCTCTCCAACGGGCAAGTCAGTCCCAAGAGTGAAAGGGTGTGTGGGGACTGGTTGGACGTATTCTATATAGAAATAGAAGGCACCGCACCAGGGGGAAGCGAGTAAGAACCACACCGGGTATCAGCAGCGTAAAGAAGCTTATGACCGGCCCCATTAGTTGCAATCGGTTGAGCTACGAGCTATGGAGCTAGGGCAGCTACTTCTACTATTTATTATAAATTAGAGTATTTGGTGCTCCGACAAGGGCTACCCCTAATCTGAGATTGTGCTATACTATCACTTCCGCGTAAGACCTCTACCAAAGGTCATGTTCCGACTTCCGGTTCTTCTTTTTCCTTTTTACTTTCTTGCGGAATTGACTTATCATAGGCTGCCCTTCCTCCCCCATAGCCCCTTGGTTCACGATCCAGGAAAGCAAGAATCGAAGCGATCCAAGCACGACGCTGGGGTTCTTTTGTTTTGAGCAAGCTCTAAATCCTATGTCCTCGTGCTTTAGCCAAGCCTATTTTGAAGCCAGTCGTGGAAGATGTCGCTCTGGCTCTAGAAAGAAGCTATGAAGCGAGAGCCTCTGAACCTATGTTAACTAACTGTGGATGGGCGTTAAGGTCCTGTGGCCATTGATATAAAGAAGTGGTCTTCCGGGCCAATGGTAGAAGCGGTAGAAGCATTGAAAGCAATGTTCCTGGTAGAGAATGGATCTTCTGGACTGGGGAAGCGTACAAAATTGAGCGAAATCCGGCCTATACGGATAGAAGGCAGCGATCCTAATGTCCCGATTCTATGTCCTATGGAGAGCGTATGGGCTTCTGAGACAAGGAATTTATTGAAAGAGTCAACGGAGCAATGGATTATTTGAATCCCCGTTACTTTATTAATAATAATAATAAAGAATGATGACCACAACAGCATGGGCTTGTTGAATGGCAGGCTTGACTGGCAATGGAAAGGATTTGGCTCATCCAAATCAGATGATCCTGAATCAAATACTCTTAATAGTGGTTCGCTTAAAAGATCTGTACTAAAAACATCCCTATTCCTACCCTTGAGGGGAAAACATGAAAAAGAGTACGCGAAAAAAGCACCTTTAGGTGCCAGGAGTGCGGCGTCCAGCCACATTTGCTTCGAATCGAGTACCAGCACCCGCGTCCTATTTCGTATTCATTCGACCTAAGGCAAAAGAGAAGTCATACAAAGAAAGGTTCTTTCATGCAATGCATAACGGGCGGGCCTCCTATGGATTCCTCCAACTCAATGAATGAAGGGAGGAGTATTAGGAATTTTTTCTATATGAAGATTCAAACAAAAAGGAAAAGGGTCAAACCATATCTTACTGAATAATCTGACTGAATGAGGATCAGAGAGCTCTTTATGTGGTCTCACTTTACCACCATCTGAAATGCGCGAAACTTCGATTGGTGGAAGCCAGTCCATGAAGATTCTCCCTTTTCTTACGTGCAATTCTCCTCTTTCGGTAAGCATCCAGTATCTCAGCAAATGAACATTTCTCTAAGCTTATCCTGTAGCTTATACGTCGTTTGAAAGCTGCTTCAAGGATCCAACGAATAGCTAAGGTTTGTTGACGATCCCTGGCTACAATCCCAGGGACATCATAAATAGTACCTGCTACTCCTACTTTTTCCACTTCGCATATGGGCTTTATATTCTCTACGGCGTCAACCATAAGTTTGATTACATCGCGTTCAGTTTGAGCTGGGAAGTGAACTAGGTTTTGCTATTCCTTCTCGAGCTTCTATTTCATCCCTTAAAGGAGATTCGGGAAAAGATGGAATAGGAAGACGTGTTTCCAGAACAAACAAGATACGGGTTGAGAAGGGGAAGTTAGCAAAGTTTGACAAGATTGGAATGGGCATAGGAACATGTATTGATGTACCAGATCGGCTAATGCTCCCAGGTTGATGCGATGTATTCCACCAGTTGACTGAAGACTTGATTATTGGTATATCGATCGGTCCAGCACGGATTGAAATAGGAGCCGGTTCGACAGGAAGCTTTTGAAAACGCAGTGCACCCAGGTAAATAAGAAACGAGATGAATACAGAGGTTAAACGAGCATCCCACACCCAAAAGGTGCCCCACATAGGTCTTCCCCGAAACCCCCCAGTAACTAAGGTAAACAACGTAAAAAAAGCACCCATTTCTGTACCGGTTCCGGAAGAGCGAAGAAAAAGGGGATGTTTTGTTAATAGGAACAAGAAAGTGTTTATAGCCGTAGCGATATAAACAAGAATACTCATCCGAGCCGCAGGAACATGTACATACAGAATACGAGAATTTCCACCTTGTTGAAGATCTAATGGTGCTACCCGAAGACTTAAATGAATAGCCATCGCTGTTAAGAACAACCGAGATCCAATGAGAATTTGCGCGTAGCTTCTGGTCTTTGACATCAAAAAAGAAGGTTGTAATAACGAAAGGGACATGTGAGAATTTGGTCCTAGCTAGTGGAACAAGAAAGACATGGATCTATATTCAATACGCAATCAAAGGATTTCTCCCAACGAAGAATTCCCCCTGCTTTGTTTTCGCTCCGCTCGTGCGTGGCACTCCTTGCTCGCGGAGCGGCATACCGAAAAAAGAAAGGTTTTGGAAGAAAAAAAGTAGATTAAATACTAAAATGAATAAAGAAATTTACGGCATTTTCAAAATGGGGGCTTTGTACACCCTGACTCAAAATATCTACCAAAATCTGTTGTAAGGCTGCTAAGTCGGCAACCCCCGAGTAGATATGCTCCCCAACGTCTTCGATGCTTAATCCGTAGGGCAATCTATAATCTTCACCATAAAACTGCTTGAATAAGGTTTCAAGTTGAAAACAAATCTGATCCTGTAGTGCATCCAAAGCTACAGTTGGATTAGTTATATTTAATGCAGGGATATGCCCCGCTCTTATTAAAGAAAAAAAAAATAGCTAAGGGAATGAGAACAAAAGAAAAATAGATACTAAAAAAATCCATATGAGCGCATTGAGAAGAAATTCTTCCCTCCAGACAGACTGAACTCCGTCAAGCCTGTAGGAGTAGTGTTTTGACTATAGAGAGCTGTGGTTGGTTGTTGACCAACGGAAAGCATGGGAAAAAGACCAAAGATATCAGAAAGACTAACAAAGATTTATGCTTCTTCAACAGTCCGAGAGGATCTTGGGCAAAGGATTACCGGCTTCGCGAGACCTTTTCGATCTACTCATGGCGTTGCTCTATATGGGTCCTTGCTTTCTCGATCAACTAACTTCGTGCTGAAGAAAGACGGGTCCTTGAAATTCTTGTATTGTACCTTTCGTTGGGTACACTGAACACCAACAAAATCTCGACAAAAAAAATAGTTAAAGAAAAGAAAAGTTCAAACAACTAGATGATTCAAGTCGGAAGTACTGTTTTTTACGGTACGATCCTAAAGCTAACGAATTTTATTCTCTTATTATATATATATCCAGTTACCGTCGCATCAACAGGAAAGTTCTTAGTTGGTTTAGCAGCATCTCATGGCTTCATCAATCAAGCTCAACGCCCTTCCTGAAAGAGTAGTTCCATTCGCTACTC